TATACGGGTATCCAAAATACAAACACGATGGATGTTTGTTGTCCCAACCATTCTTGTTAGTCCCGAGCCTGCTAAGGAAAGGGATACTTTATAACAAAGTTTTTGCGTTATGGATTCCCCGGTGTAGTGCTTCTTCCCCTATGCTGCCTATTGGTACTCGTAAAGTAGGATTGACCTGGAATAACGAACCTCTAGGTATAAACCTTCGCTCAATACTAGAATCGACAATTCAAACATAGCATCTGAGGCTGCATTAATCGAGGATACACAACAGAAGGAGTTGTTCTATTTCCAAACTTTACCTTCAACAAGCGTAGATTTCTTTGTCTTTTTATCCCGATCCCGAATTGTGTGTCTTTCTCGTAAGACTAAGAGTAATAAACAAAATCAAATCGCACCATCTCTGTAATAGGTAAATGCCTCTTTTTCTCCTGAAGTTGTCGGAATTATTCGTAATAAGATATTGGCTACAATTGAAAAGGTCTTATCAATAAAATTTCCATTGATCCGCGGTCTAGGCATAGGCAGCAATCCATTCTATAATTCTTAGCATTCCCTCTCTCATGGAAACATGATCCCACAACGAAACGAATTGTACAGTACGAAATAACATAAAAACAGAGTCATTCAAATAAAAAAATCTGTGCCTTCTAATTCAATAGTCAAATTGTTCCTGTTTCACAGGAATTGATAACAACTCGAATTGATAAAAACTAAAAACGAAATATTGAAACCAGATTTGATTGCATTCTAATGGAATAGTCTAACCAACGAAGGAAACTCTTCCAATGTCATTGCAGTTCCAGATTTGAAGAACCTGCGAAATTTTGCTTGAATTAGAATCCAACGAAGAAAAAGGATCGAATAATCATAATAAGTTTATGATGAGAAGAGAATAAACGCCTACAATCCGTCGAGTTGTTCTCATTTAGAATTTATTGATTTAATTGGCAAGAAATATATACGCCGAAAAAGAAGAGAACATTGTTTTTTTGCGAAAACTGTTAACTATTCCTATTTGCAAAAACAATGTTCGCTTTATCTCGGAAGCCTCGAAGTAAAGATCTTTCCTTCAAAGATCTTTCTTTGACTTGCATGAAAAATTTTCTATTTTGAGAACTTGTTAGAGTTCGAGTTGATTAGTCGTACCTACCCAACAATTAAGATGAATGACTCGCAATTCACTCGGTTTTTGGGTCATAATCATTATGTAGGAGAGATGGCCGAGTGGTTCAAGGCGTAGCATTGGAACTGCTATGTAGGCTTTTGTTTACCGAGGGTTCGAATCCCTCTCTTTCCGTACCTTCACTCAACTCACCGATCTTACTCCCCACAATAGATCAAATAACAATCAATATCATTTTGCCATACAGTGAGACCTTTCTTTGATATAGACTCTCTATTCCTAATGGCTAGTGCACGTAAAAGACCGGAAAGAAAAGAGGAGATATGGAAAGAAACTCTTCCTCTCGATCTAGGATCCCTAAATAAGCGAAAAGTACGGCTCAAACCCTTATTTCTCTTAACCGTAGGGTACTTTACTTCGCCGAAAGGGAGTCAAGTTGTCCGCACTTTACCTTATTTTTGATTTTCGTTCGATTTAAGTCTGACGAGAATAATATTCTACGACGAGCAATTCATTTATTTCCAAACCGACACACTTACGATCTATTATTTGATTGACTAATCCTCTATATTGCAATGGGTCAAGAGTTAAATGCTTTGGTAATTCCTCGTGAGGGAATGAATCGAGAGAATTTTGAATTAGAACTTTAGATTTTCGTTCATCCTTTGCCGTAATAGTATCTCGGGGTTTGCAGCGATAACTTGGTATGTCTACTATCCGACCATTTACTAAAATATGTCTATGGTTAACTAATTGGCGAGCTCCCGGAATGGTCGTAGCCATACCCAATCGAAAAAGAATATTATCCAAGCGCATTTCCAGTAATTGTAGTAAAACCTGACCTGTTGGACCTTTGGCCTTTCCGGCGATGCGAACGTATTTAAGCAATTGTCGTTCTGTAAGACCATAATGAAAACGCAATTTTTGTTTTTCTTCTAGGCGAATACGATATTGGGATTTTTTCCCAGACCCCGATTGGTTTCTAAGATCACGTTCGTCTTTGGGACTTTTAGTCGTTAGTCCCGGTAAAGCCCCTAGCCGGCGTATTTTTTTCAAACAAGGTCCTCGGTAACGTGACATAAAGACTCCTTCCTCTGATTTATATTTAACTCTTATTGATGAAATTTCGTTTTACAGAATAAAACTAAACTAAAACTGAACTAAATGAGAAATGAAGTGAAATTGACTGAAATGTACTATGAAAGAAGAACGAGATGAAAAGGATAAATAACTATCTAACTCTTTACTTTCTATTTTCTATATAGAATATAGATATATAAAAGGATAAATAACTATCCAGCTCTTTACTTTCTATTCTCTATCTATAGAATATAGAAAAAGAAAAGGATCTTTTTTAAGCCCTAGTTGCAAGTTCCTCTACCAGAATAAATCCATGACTTTTAGCAAAGGCGGAAGACATTTTTTTCAAGAATCTTTCATTTCAAAAGGAGATTTTCGATGATGAAAAATCAAAAAAATAAAGAGAGAAAAGCCTACTATCGGAATCGAACCGATGACCATCGCATTACAAATGCGATGCTCTACCCTCTGAGCTAAGTAGGCTGTCATAAGAGAAATTCGACACGCCTAGGAAAGAAACTCTCAGAATGCTTGCTTGCTAGTAACTATTATACTACAATTTGAATTCAATTCTTAGCTATTCATAATAGATATGAATAGAAAAAACAATAAACATATAGAATTTCAACTAAATGGTAAATCTTATCACATAACAATTTATTTCGAGATATCTAATTTCAATTTGTTTCTCACAAGAATGTTGTAGAGTAGTGAATAAGAAAGTAAGAACTATTCACAAAATTTGTGTTTTGGAATTCAACTGACATTTTCCATTTTTTTATTATACTTCTCTATTTTATTCCCTATCCGCGATATTTCACATTTTCATTTTGACTGGAATGATTAGTTATACCAAACGCTTTCATTCGTAACGGTGGAATTTAAGACGAAAAATCGATCGTTTAAGTACTTGAAATTACCTTGAGAGAGTGATCGGAAGAGGGACAGATAGATATATGGTATGTATTTACTTAATATTGAATTGTAGATACATAAATGATAAAATCGTTTTTGATTGGACCCAAAATAAAAGCTGAGAAAAGACTTTTTCGAGATAGCAATAAGTCTCTACGGAATTCACTGGTGCAGTCTAAATAAAAGAAGAGGGGGAAGGGCATCGCAGTGAGATCCTAATCTCAAAAGGGGATATGGCGAAATTGGTAGACGCTACGGACTTAATTGGATTGAGCCTTAGTATGGAAACTTACTAAGTGAGAACTTTCAAATTCAGAGAAACCCTGGAATTAACAAAAATGGGCAATCCTGAGCCAAATCCAGTTTTCTGAACACAAAGAAAGGTTCAGAAAGCAAAAATAAAAAAGGATAGGTGCAGAGACTCAATGGAAGTTATTCTAACAAATGGAGTTGATTGTCTTGCGTTGGTAGAGGAATCTTTCTATTGAAACTTTAGAAAGAGTGAAGGATACCCCTCTATAATATATAGAGATGAGGTATGCGTACTGAAAGACTCTAAAATATCAAATGATTAATGACGACACGACTCTGTCGTTGTTATCTGAAAACTGCAAGAATTCTCGTGAATCGATTCATATTAACGAATAGACAAATCATTCACTCCAGAGTCTGATAGATTTTTTGAAGAATTAAGTCATTGGACGAGAATAAAGATAGAGTCCCATTCTACATGTCAATATTGGCAACAATGAAATTTATAGTAAGAGGAAAATCCGTCGATTTTAGAAATCATGAGGGTTCAAGTCCCTCTATCCCCAAAGAGCCCATTTGGCTGTCTAACGATTTAATCTATCCTTTTATTTCTATTTCTCCTTTTTTCATTAGCGCTGCCAAATTCCTTGAAATTCCAGGACCTAGCCGAGACTCTCTAATATCCTTTCCATTGACATATTCCCAACTTATCTAATAAAATGAGGATGCAGTATCGGGAATAGTCGGGATAGCTCAGTTGGTAGAGCAGAGGACTGAAAATCCTCGTGTCACCAGTTCAAATCTGGTTCCTGACATAGGATTCATTTAGATGAGCCTCTATTCTAGAAAGTAATTGATATGAATCGAGATACCTTTTGATTCAATTCAGTAAGAGTCGAGATCATAATACATATTACTCGGTTTTTAGAGATATACCCATCTATTTTCAATTGTATAGATGGGTAAAGACTATATTAGACAAAGTATCGAAAAACTGAGATTCTATTTTCTATTCTTTTGATTTTCTTTATCCTCTCCTTCAAAACAAATGTTACGACTTAGATCTATTTGAAGGGTTATAGTAGGTTTTTAAAAGACTCCAAAGTCAAAAGGAGTTGAAGGATATGAATCGACAAGATTCAGTTCAGATATGGATACAAATCGAATTCAATCCCCCTTCATTCCCGTGTATTTTTTTTTGTATTTCCTCCTACATTCCATGACTTTCCTAGAGTCCGTCTAAGTGATGTGCGCACTACAAAGTTTATGATGCAGAACTCATTTGGTTCATCCTATTGGCTTGGATCCTCCGCCATAAGTCTCTTGCAAATTAACGAATCCCAATGAATTGCTAATTGTCTTGTCTTGGTTGTTATGCTAGCCACAGTACAAATGAGACCTAAATTCCTCTGTTTAACCGAGATCCGAGCCTGGAATCTATAGAATTAGAGAAGTGAAGATCCTCATTCAATATTCAATGAGCATCTTGTATTTCATAAAATTTTGGGGCAATATAATCTTTACGCAAAGGCCACCCTATCCAACTTTCAGGCATTAAAATACGTTTCAAACGCGGATGATTATCATAAGAGATTCCCAACATATCATACGATTCCCGTTCTTGAAA